AAATGTGTTCGCTCAAGAAAAGCTCCAGAAGATGTTAATCGTAAATAAGAAGATTGTTTACGAAGAAAAACTAATACAAATTCGCATTCAGATACATAAGAATTATATAGGAACCGAAATAGTCTTTTATTTTCTTTTTCAAAAAAAAAAAGAAAAATAGAATTATTCGGAGTAATAAGACTATTCCAATTATGATATTCGTGAAGAAAGAATCGCAATAAATGTAAAGAGGGAACATCTTGGATCCAGCATTGAAGGATTTGAACCAAGATTTCCAGATGGATGGGATAAGGTATTAGTATATCTGACACATAATTTAAATGCGATAATTTGTCCTCTAAAAAGGGAAATATTGAATGAATAGATCGTAAATTCAAATTCTTAGATTTTGGTATTTTATCTTCGAGGGAAGATACTAATCGCAGCAAGAATGGAATTTCCACAATGACTGCAAAACCTTCCAATATTATCTGAGAATAAAAATGAAAATAAAAATGATTGTTGTACCCAACGAATCGATTTTGGTTAGAATCATTAACCGAATAAATCAAATAATTCTGTTGATACATTCGAATAATTAAACGTTTCACAAGTACTGAACTAGATTTATTGTCATAACCCAAAATTTCCGCGGATTCGTAAAAAATCGAACCATTTAAACCACGATCATGAACAAATGTGTAAATATACTCCTTAAAGAGAAGCGGATATAGGAAATGTTGTTGCCGAGATATATCTTTTTCTAAATATCCTTGTAATTCTTCCATTTACATTTCTAATTGAACCAGAGGCAGGACCCATTTTGGGGGTTATCAAATGATACATAGTGCAATATGGTCAGAACAGGGTATGTATTATGTATATAATTACAGTAAGAAATAGTAAGAAAAAAATATATACCCCGCAAACAAAGGAAACAGGGGAGTCCAATCAACAGATCTTTTTCCTCTCCTTTTCTATCCAATTGGTTTATGTTCGTTATAATTACAAGAGGGTAAAAAATCCTTTATTTTTGCAACCCGATCGCTCTTTCGATTTTGGAATAAATTTTCTTTATCAGTATACTGTTTCTTCTACACATCCGTCTCCAATCCATAAGAATAATTGGGATTCATTAAAAAAAAAAGAAAATCAATGGTCCACTCACAGAAGAACCTACCCTTTCCCACATCAGGCACTAATCTATCTTTAACGTCTAATTAGATTGGGTAATTATTCAAATTAAGAACAAAAGCTCGTTGCTTTTTGTTTCACCAGAATTAGAGCCCTATGGGCTCTATCCATTTATTCACTAGACCCAACTGTAAATGTGAATTTTTTTCTCTTCCAAAAAAACTATTTTATTATAGTATTATTATACTAATATATATATATATTAAAAATTATAATACTTTTTACGACATGCTGTTTTTTCCATTCATTACCTTTGAGGATCAGTCGTGGTCTTATAAACTCTACCAATAGTCTGGACGAATCTCTTGCTTCATCCAAATGTGTAAAAGATCATAGTCGCACTTAAAAGCCGAGTACTCTACCGTTGAGTTAGCAACCCGAATAAAATAAATAGGATATGTAAATACGGTCAAAATAAAAAAATCAATTGAATTGCACTGCACGACCCCGTCAAAACATTGAACTAGAACAAATCGAAAAGAAAAATTTGTTGATCAATTAAAAACAACAAAATGGACAGATTGGATTAAACAACAACGGATTCCCAATAGAGATGTCAAAATGGTGACAAACCACCATTTTATTTATATTTATCAATTTTTTTATTTTCGTTAAGAAAATACATCTTGTATGCCAGTAAATCCGGCAGGGCAAACCCATCATTTGACTGAAATGAAGGAAAAAACCCATATGGGGTGGAGATAAACGGATCTATTTATCTACGATCGAATTATATTTCTTCGATGCACCATTGTCAATATGAATCCAATATTAAGAAAACAAATTTAAGTAAATCAAATAAAGACTTGTGTTGGATTGGCACAACAAAAGCATAAATAAGAAATTTTGATAAAAAAAAATCTCGGGTTTATTCAATCAATAGAGGTACAATAAGTAAGATTAACCCCTTGTTTGTTGGTGGATTCCCGCAACAAACAAAACAAGAGAAAAAGTAAATTAAGTATGAATACAGCAAGAAAAAGGCAAATTGTGTGTAAATAATTACACAAAGATAGATACTAGTGACCCCCCCCCTTTTTTTTTATTTATTAATTTAGTTTTTTTCCTTTAATTAACTCGAATCGAAGTTCTTTCTTGAAATAATTCTGCCTTCCTTAAAATATCACAAACAGTTCCCGTAGGTTGAGCACCTTTTTCAAGGAAATATAGAATAGCAGGAACATTTAAATAAGTTTGATTCTTTATCGGATCGTAAAAACCTACTTTTCGAAGATCTCTTCCTTCTCTTCGGGATCGAACATCAATTGCAACGATTCGATAGATGGCTCATTGGGATAGATGTAGATAAACAATGCCGCCCCCCCTAGAAACGTATGGGAGGTTTTCTCCTCATACGGCTCGAGAAAAAAGGATTCTAAATTTCTGTATATGTATATAATTACATAATGGCAAATGGATCCATAAAATCATGAATTAGACTATAATTTTAGTCGTTTTTTTATTCTTCCTACAGAAAAAAAGAAATCTCATTCGTACTCATAACTCAAGTTGGGTAATTCTGACAGAGTTCGAAGGGAAACCCTTAGACATTTATTGAGCCGTCTCTAACCTCTTTTGTTTGTCTCATCTCGAATCTATTTTTATTCCTCATTCTGATTCAATTGTTGAGACAATTGAAAATAGTGTTTACTTGTTCCGGAATCCTTTATCTTTGCCTTGTGAAATCATTGGGTTTAGACATTACTTCGGTGATCCTTACTCCTTTCAAAAGAGCAGCAACATACCTTTTCGTTTTTTGTTATTTTTTTTCTATACTATAGAAATAGTATATGAACGGTTGATTCCCTTGTGATACACTTTTGATCGAAAAAGTTTTACCAATTCTGAAAAATTTTACTTTTTTTCTGTTTGATTTTTCGATTTTTTTAAACTTTCGATTTATATATTGAGGATATACTTACAAAGTTGGTCTAACTTATTGATAGTTACTAACCCTAGATTCTTCCCCCTGATAAACGAATCAATCCTTTCTACTCGAGCTCCATCATGTACTATTTACTTACAACCTAACACAAATTAGGTTCCTAGCATAGCAGAACAAACTATGTCGAGCCAAGAACATCTTCATTCCTATAGAAAATGGTGGATGTAAGAATCCACAGCCGATCATGTCCTTCAAGTCGCACGTTGCTTTCTACCACATCGTTTCAAACGAAGTTTTACCATAACATTCCTCTAATTTTATCTCAAACCGGTATGGAATTGATTCAATATGGAATCATGAATAGTCATTGGCTCAACCGGTGTGTATACCGGTATATAATATAATAATACATACTTTCTATCTATCTATCTATCTATGAATAGATAAGTATTCATCCGGGGAAGGCTCAGCACGGATCCAATTTATTTAACTCTATATTCTATTTATTTAACTCCATATTCTATCATATCATATGAATGAAACATATTTCTAAAAAAGACGAATAAATAAGTTTGCTTAAGACTTTTTTACATCTTCAAAAGATTGTTCGGGACGATCAATCATGAAGAATCCATTTTTCTCGAACAAATAAACTATAAACCTCAAAAGAAGAACCTTTAATAGATTTGCAATCCCGGACCCGGAACAAAATCAATTATTAATCAAACTTATTTATTTTATACAATACAGATTTTGTTTTACTTCAGGTTCAAGAATTTTTCCTTTCCATCAATTCCATAAAGTCAAGTAGATGCAATATACGAATTTCCCCCCAATCGCTACATTACATTGATTTACAATCATTCATTTGAACCGGATAAGATATAAAATGAAAAAATAAATGGGGTCCAGTTCGTTTTTCATATTTTTTTTCCACACCAGAATTCTCTTTCTGATATTTATGAAAGAAAAAGTACGAAAATGAAAAAAAAAATATCATTTTTTTCCTTATTTGATCGTATCAGAAAGAAACTTTGGGATTGCTAAATCACAGACAAAATAAATATATAAAGCAACAGAACCATCATAGTATTTTTTTTTTTACTCCTACGAAGGGAAGGGTGGTAAATGGATCATTCAACGATCTGGGACGGAAGGATTCGAACCTCCGAGTAACGGGACCAAAACCCGCTGCCTTACCACTTGGCCACGCCCCATTTCGAATTTCTATTTGACACTAATAAACATTAATATTGGTATTGGTTATTCGTCAACCCCAACCCAATAAATACATTGGGAATATATTGTTGCTAGGATTCAACACATGTAGATATAGAATCCAAAAAATTCATTGATCATTACATGGAATTCAGTTAAGATATTGTATGAAAGTGGAATTCCTTGTATTCTCATTTGAGAATGGAAGGAAGGATTTTTATTTGGGAGAGATATAAAAAGAAGAAAAAAAAAGATTTTTTGACTTGTCTTTTTTTATTTTCCCTTATAAAAAAAACTCAATGAGAATAAAATTATCTAATCTACAAGAACGAAATTTTGTTATGCTTAATATCTTTAGTTTAATCTGTATCTGTCTTAATTCTGTCTTTTATTCGAGTAGTTTTTTCTTCGCCAAATTGCCCGAAGCTTATGCCTTTTTCAATCCAATCGTAGATGTTATGCCCGTCATACCTGTACTTTTTTTTCTCTTAGCCTTTGTTTGGCAAGCTGCTGTAAGTTTTCGATGATTTAATACTCTGCTAAATTCATGATTTATTCGATAAAAAAATTCAAAAAATTGATAAGACCAGATAAGTCTTACATTATGAACCCTCGATTCTATTTTTGATAACGAAGGAATCAAAATCTTATTCCAAAGAAATTCGTGAAAATGACTTTCTTTTCAAAAAACACTTCATTTTTTTGGGGGTGTCATGTCAAAACAAAATAGTATATGTGGTAAAAAATAAGTAATCTATTCCCTTTTTCAAAAAAAAAAAAAAAAGATCTTGGAGATTGTGTAATGCTTACTCTCAAACTATTCGTTTATACAGTAGTGATATTCTTTATTTCTCTCTTCATCTTCGGATTTTTATCTAATGATCCAGGGCGTAATCCTGGACGTGAGGAATAAAAAAAAGAGATTTTTAGTTTTTCCTGTTTTTTTCTAAATTTTTTCTTATGATTTTATCTATTCCATACATTTACCTATGATAAAATCAAGGGATCGAAAGAATTTCGAATTCGAAAGTCTCAAGTCTTCAGAAGAAGCGGAGAGAGAGGGATTCGAACCCTCGGTACGAATAACTCGTACAACGGATTAGCAATCCGCCGCTTTAGTCCACTCAGCCATCTCTCCCCATCCCCATTTAAAAATGGAAAATTTTTTATGTGATGTGACACGTGAAGTAAAGATTTATAAAAACCTTCATTTTCCTTTTTTATTTATCTATTATTCTATTATATTTTTTTTTTCTTTCTTTTTTTATTTTATAATAATTTTTAATGAAAAAAAAAAATAATATAATTATAAAAAAGAAAGAAAAAAGAATAAGAAAGAATTAAAATAAAGATATATAAAATAAAGATGTATAAAACAATATAACAATTATATAACATATATAAATAATATATATATATATATATAAATATAATATAGATATATAATACATATATTATATATTATAATATAATATAATTAATATAATTATAATATAATTAATATAATTATAAGTTATTATAAACTTATAAATATATAAATATATAAATATATGTTAAAAGAACAATAATGTAATAGATAATGTAATACATTATATATATATATATATAAGAAGAAATATATATATAAGAATATAAGATAAGAAGAAATTTGATCAGGAAATCAATTTAGATAATGATTCGAAACGGATATCCCCAATGGATATCTACTTCTTTGATTTTGTTCAAAAGCTTTATTTGAACAGTTGAGATCCAATTGACCCGAATTCTTAATTCATAAATAAGATCTGGCAGTTGAAAGAGAAGTTGAAAAAAAGGAACCATGTATGCAGATTTCATCCTTTCTATGATCCAGCTTCAATGATTCTTTCAGGTCGGGACTATCAGTAATGACTTCGTATCAAACGAAAAGAAAAGTATAATATAACTATAACTTTTTTTATGTTATTTAAAAAAGCTTTCTGCTCTTCGACTATTTAAGTCCCCGGCACGGGACGAAGCGTCAACGCTAGAATTTTCATGATTCTGGTGCTATCTTGATTGCGCCTCACTCTATATTCTGCTGAGTAGGATTCGACAAATGGTCCATTCATATACAATAATAAATATATAGCGGGTATAGTTTAGTGGTAAAAGTGTGATTCGTTCTATCGAAAACTTAAATACTTAAGGGATCTTTCAGTTTTTTTCAAATTCCTATCAAAAATCATATTCCTATCAAAAACTTTATTTTTTAAAAAGGTTTAATCCTTTACCTCTCAATAGCATATTTGAGGAAGAATGTACATTCTCACGATTTTTTTCCAAAAGCCAATTAGAAATTGAATAAAAAAGATTGGATTATGGATATGGAGTCGCGAAGCATAATTTTATTGAATTGGATTAACTCTTCCAATTGAATGAGTATGAGTAAAGGATCTATGGATGAAGATGCAAAAGTTTATTTCCAATCGTAACTAAATCTTCCATTTTTTTTTGTAAAAGGGAAATTGAAGTCAAATAGCTATAAAACGATGGTTTTGGTTTACTAGAAACATCACATCAGCATATTGTTTCAGCTCGGTGGAAACAATATTCTTTTCCTCAGGATCCTGCGAGTGGAAATAGGGAACGAAGTAACTAGACTAAATGGATTTAGTATAATCCCCTCCTCTAGGAGGGATCATCTAGAAAGCAAGTAACTTTGGATGCATTCATACAAAAAAGCTGACATAGATGTTATGGATCTAATTTTATCTTTGGAAATACATCGATCTTCTATTCTATAAAGAAGCCGAATGAAACAAAAATTTCATGTTCGGTTTTGAATTAGAGACGTTAAAAATGATCAACCAACGTCGACTATAACCCCTAGCCTTCCAAGCTAACGATGCGGGTTCGATTCCCGCTATCCGCTCTATATTCTTTATTATACATGCATCATCAATTTGGATATGCATCCTTGTTTTTTTAAACCCTAAAATATTTTCCGTGTAATCGTTTTTTATCCGAACAAGAGAAAGGAAGAATACGAAAGAAGAAAATAGGAATGAAAAGCGTCCATTGTCTAATGGATAGGACAGAGGTCTTCTAAACCTTTGGTATAGGTTCAAATCCTATTGGACGCAATTTATTTCCATCTATTTTTGAAAATGGCTATACCAAGAAACCTTTTCTGAATAATTCAAATCAGAAATATTTTTCAATGAGTATTCTTGTACAATGAGTATTCTTGTACTAAGAATAAG